ATGTTTCAGCTTATATTCCTACTAATGTAATTTCCATTACGGATGGCCAAATATTCCTATCGGCCGATCTATTCAATGCTGGAATCAGACCTGCGATTAATGTGGGTCTTTCCGTTTCCAGAGTTGGATCCGCCGCTCAAATTAAAGCCATGAAACAGGTAGCCGGAAAATTGAAATTAGAATTGGCGCAATTCACAGAATTAGAAGCTTTTGCGCAATTCGCTTCTGATATCGATAAAGATACTCAAAATCGATTGGCAAGAGGTCGACGATTGCGCGAGTTACTCAAACAAGACCAATCAGAACCTCTCACTGTAGAAGAACAGATAATAACTATTTATACTGGGACGAATGGCTATCTTGATTCATTAGAAATTGGACAGGTAAGAGAATTTCTTCGTTATTTACGTGCTTACTTAAAAGCGAATAAACCTCAGTTCCAAGAGATCATATCTTCTACCAAAACATTCACCGGGGAAGCAGAATCCCTTTTGAGAGAAGCTATTCAGGAAGAGATGGAACGTTTTTTACTTCAGGAACAGGTATAAAAAAATGGATTCATTTAATCATTTAAGAGGATGAATAATGAATAGGCTGAAAAATGGAATTCAATATTCATTTAATAACCCATTTTCTATTTATATAGATAATAATTCAAATTTAGAAAAAATCTAAAAAAAAAAAATAAAGAAATACAATAAAATAAAAAATATTATGAATATTAAATAAATATGTATGTAAGAAATCTAAGATTCTATTCCATATCCCCCACCATTCCAAAATAAATACAATTATTCGATACTATAATCAAAAATATTATATAAAAAAAATGAATAGAAAATAAATAGAATAGAAATAGAAGGTATATAAGGGATTACCCTAAAAGTCTAAGCGGCTTTTATTAAAATCATTCAAAAAACTTTTCTTGACATATAAATATAAAAATGAAATATATATGTATATACATACATGCAAATAAATTGCGTCCAATAGGATTTGAACCTATACCAAAGGTTTAGAAGACCTATGTCCTATCCATTAGACAATGGACGCTTTTCATTACAAATTTTTTTATTAGTTTGAAATCTATTTTCAATTAAAATGAGATTATTATCTTATAAAATGTCTTAAAAATGAATTATTCTAATTATTCTATTTTTGATAAAAATGAGTTTTTCTAGAAGTCTAAGTATTCTAGAATACTTAGACTTATTGATTGATATTCAATTTCATTTGAAAAAAAAAAAAAAAAGAAATATATAGGATATGCAGATAGAGTATAAGCGGGTAGCGGGAATCGAACCCGCATCGTTAGCTTGGAAGGCTAGGGGTTATAGTCGACATTGATTCATAATCTTTAACGTCTCTAATTCAAAACCGAACGTGAAACTTTGGTCTCATTCGGCTCCTTTATGGTTAAGGAAGATGGATAAAATAATTAACAGATGTAAAATGTGAAGTGAACGAAAAAAAAAGGAATCAACCCATAACATCTATGTTGACCTTTCTGTCTGAATGTATTCAAAACAATCTGCTTTTTAGATGATCCCTCTAGAAGCAGAGGAGGATTCTAACAATCCTCTTTTTTCTAGTTACTTCGTTCTCTATTTCTATTTTAGAGAATCCTTAGGAAAAGTATTTTCTTTCTATCGAGCTAAACTAAAAAAAAAGTAGAATATGTCGATGTCTCTAGTAAACTAAAGTGATCGTTTAATAGCTATTTTGCTTCAATCAATCTATTTTATACAAATAAATAGATTGAAGATTTAGTTACGATTAGAAATAAACTCTGTATATCTTTATCCATGGATCCTTTACTCATACTCAAAAAATGGAAATTGGAAGTCTTGATCCCATTTATAAAGAAATTTTGTTTCGTAATTTAATAATCCAATTTTTTTACTCTTCTTGGATACAAATTATGAGAATTCTATTCTTACTCGAATCCTTTGTTGAGAAGTCAAGGATTAAACCCTTTTTAGAAATAAAGTTTTTCTTTTGATCGGAATATGAATCAAAAGGAAGGAGGACCCCTTAACTATTAAGGGATCAATAGAACGAATCACACTTTTACCACTAAACTATACCCGCTACAATGCAATTATTACATATAAATAGACTTTTTGTCGAACAAGAAAGTCGGTCGTAATCACTAAATAAAATTCTAAAGGAATCATGAAGATTATCGTGTTGACGTGTTTCATAAGGGGATAGAATGAAATTAGGAAAGGAGGACTCGCTTAAATAACTAAATAAAGTTTTTGAGGGTAAGTTTTTTGGCAGATATGTTTTGCCAAAACTACTTAAGACATAAAAAAAAATTCATTTTTCAAAAATTTAGAGTTACATTCGTTCTTATGTTTGGTCTTTTTTTGTTGTTTCAATAACAAGTATCTTTTTTTACGCTTCGAGGGAACAAAAAAAGCCCGGCTAGGTACTGACCAGGCCGGGCTGTCCAAAAAAAAAGGGGGGGTAATCCTTAATTTATTTTTATCTATTATTTTATTTATATATTAGATATTTATATATTAGAATATATTCTATATTATTAATTATTAGAATATAAAATAATATTATTAATAATAAATTATTACTCTATTCTATATTATTAAATTATTAATAATTCTATTTTTTAATAAACTAAGTTAAATAAATTTATTATTAAATTATTAATAATTCTATTTTTTAATAAACTAAGTTAAATAAATTTATTATTAAATTATTAATAATTCTATTTTTTAATAAACTAAGTTAAATAAATTTAATAAACTAAATAAAAGTTATATATTTATAAGAAAGAATTGGTTAAGGTTAAGAAAGAAATAAGTATTAAATATTAAAATAAAAAAGAATCTTAAAATAAACAAAAATATAGAATTTGAAATCATTTTGAATTAATTTCAAATTAATTCAAAATGATTTCAAATTCTATAATCTAAATTTAGAAACTAATTCATTTCTAATAATTAAGTAATAATTTAATATTAATATATATATATATATAATGTATATAAAAAAAAATAATTAATTAAATGGAGTGTAAAAAAAAAAATGAAATAAAAAAAAAAGAGGTACTTTTTTCGATTACTATTTTTTGTGTAATGAAACATATTTATTATTTCATTAGGGAGAGATGGCTGAGTGGACTAAAGCGCCGGATTGCTAATCCGTTGTACGAATTTTTCGTACCGAGGGTTCGAATCCCTCTCTTTCCGTTTCCGTCGATGACTTGATATTTGATTTTCATATCAAACTTTTTTTTTATTTGTTTTACTTGCTTTTCAAATCTTCTTACTATTTTTTCTATTTCACATCTTTATCTTTAATAAAAAAAAATAGAAAAAAACTAAAACAAAGAAAACCATTTTTTTTATTCTTCGCGTCCTGGATTTCGTCCTGGATCGTTAGATAAGAATCCAAAGATAAAAAGAGAAACAAAAAATATCACTACCGTGTAAACAAAAAGTTTTAGAGTAAGCATTACAAAATCTCCTGGATTCTAAAATAGAAAGGGAATATATTTTCCTTTTCCTATACTATTGTGTTTTTTTCACACGAAGAAAAAAAGTAGTTTTGGGAAATAGAAAGGAATTCTCAGAAATGAATTTGTTTTCTAATAAGAAAAAGACTCGAGTCCTTTATTATATTAATGAAATATTTTTCATACACAAAATTCTATATTGGTGGGGACTCTAATGTACTAGGGTTTTTCATTTTCAATGAAAAAAAAAAAAGAGTAAGAATAAGGCATTGAGATGGTACAGATTTTCGTGGCTATAGGGGAATTTTTGAATTGAAGATTCATACTGTAAAACTTATCTGATCTTATCAATTGTTAGAATCTTTTTCTTTTTTCTAAATTTCTAATTTTTATACAACAGTGTTATATCATCGAAAACTTACCGCAGCTTGCCAAACAAAAGCTAAGAGAAAAAAGAGTAGAGGTATTACTGGCATAACATCCACAATTGGATTCAAAAAAGCGTAGGCTTCTGGCAATTTGGTGAAAAAAAAACTACTCGAATAAAGAGCAGAGTTAAGACCAATACAGATCAAACTAAAGATATTAAGCATAACAAAAATTTTGTTCTTTAAGATATAGGATATAGAATTGTATTTTTGGGGGTTAAGTTTCTCTTTTGTGAGTTAGTTATGAGTTAAGTTAATTAAGTTTAAGTTATTTAAAATATGAAGATTCTTTATCTAGTATATCCAGTATATATATATTCTTTTTTAGAATATACAAAAATATCCCCATATTTGTATAGAGTTTAATAAATATATATTCTCTAATAAATATAAAAAAAATATGCTAAATAGAATATAATAAATATATAAATAGAAAATCAAATAAATATATAATAAAAAAAAAATAATAACTAATAAATCAATAAATGAATCAAACGAAAAAAAAAAGTAGACTAAAAAAATCTTCTTTGATTTAAAGATTAAAATTTTACCAATTCAAAATCTTTGCGTTATGAAATCAAAAAGAGAATAGAAAAAGTCATGCTTTCATATAATATCTTAATTAAATTATAGGTAATGATCAAGAATATACGTAATGATCAAGAATTTCAATTTTATCCTATACCTACCTATATCAAAATAACAGCTCTTATCTAAATAGTTAGATATTTAAATTGGAATTGACCAATAATGAGTACTGATATTATTCTTATTTTAGAATAAGAATGTATAAATGGGGCGTGGCCGAGTGGTAAGGCGCCGGGTTTTGGTCCCGCTATTCGAGGGTTCGAATCCTTCCGTCCCAGAGCATACTCACGTGTGATAGAAATCGTATCAAAATAAGGATTGTATATCGGAGAAGAAGGATTGTCTTTTTTTTTTTTTGAATACTGATTTTATTATATATTAATCTTTTATTACATAAATTTCTTAATTTACACATTTCCATATCCCTTTTCTCTCTTATTTTATTACGATTACGGATATGGATATCTTATTCCATATATGGAAATAGGGAGCCCCCCTTCGTCTATATTTATACAAAGAATATTGTAATATTCTACAATAAATGTTAATAAATAGATCTAATAAAAATTAGAATCCATTTTTCTATTTTATTAATGCTAATTAGAAATCTACTTTCTTATTAAAATATTTTAATAAGAAAAAAAAAAAAAAGATAGGAGAGAATCGACCGTTCGAGTATTCAAAATTGCTCAAAAAATGAGAGAAAGTAGGTCATTTAATATAAATGCTATAGACCCTCTATATTGAATTGTGGATACAGAAATGATAGAATCATTTCTGATTGGACCAAATATGAGTATTCGATAGAGGTGAAAGAAAAATATAAGAAATCAAATAAAAAAAGAAAATAAAAACCTTTCAATTATAGGAATCAGTATTTAATGAATTCAACAGTTCCGGTATAATTTCAATTTCTATAATTGAAATGAAAAAGAGCATCGTAATGAGATCCTAATATCAAAAGGGGGGGATATGGCGAAATTGGTAGACGCTACGGACTTAATTGGATTGAGCCTTGGTATGGAAACCTACCAAGTGAGAACTTTCAAATTCAGAGAAACCCTGGAATTAACAATGGGCAATCCTGAGCCAAATCCCGGTTTCCGAAAACAAAAAAACAAGGAAGGGTTCGGGAAGAAAATAAAGGATAGGTGCAGAGACTCAATGGAAGCTGTTCTAACAAATGGAGTGAATGGCATTGCATTAGTAAAAGTGACCTCGAAACTCCCGAAAAGATCGAGGATGAACTTATATACATACGTATTCGTACTTAAATACTATCTCAAATGATTAATGATGGCGCGAATCCCATCTCTATTTGTTTTCTATTTCTATGAGAAATAAATAAATAAATAAATCTTTGTGAATCGATTCCAAGTTGAAGAATCGAGTATTCATTGATCAAACCATTCACTCCACTATAGTTCGATAAATCTTTTGAAGAACTTATTAATCGAACGAGAATAAAGATAGAGTCCCATTCTACATGTCAATGCCGACAACAATGCAATTTATAGTAAGAGGAAAATCCGTCGACTTTCTAAATCGTGAGGGTTCAAGTCCCTCTATCCCCAAAAGGCTTGTTTAACTACCTAATTTTTGAACCTATATTCTCCTTTCATTAGGAGTTCCAAATTTGTTATGTTTCTAATTTATTCTATTCTTTCACAAACGGATCCGTGTGGACTTTTTCTTTTCACAAACCCCGAATATATTTGGAATATAAATATAGAATATATAATATAATACATGGACATCTTTGAGAAAGGAATCCCATATTGAATTTGAATAATTACCAATACATATCATTACCCCTACTGAAACTAAAAAAGTGTTTTTTTTTTTTTGAAGATCTAAAAAATTACGAGACATTGGAATACTCTAATGGAATACCCCCTTTTTTTTTTTCGTCTTTTTAGTTGACATATATCCAAGTAATCTCATAAAATAAAAATGATGATGATGCATCAGGAATGGTCGGGATAGCTCAGCTGGTAGAGCAGAGGACTGAAAATCCTCGTGTCACCAGTTCAAATCTGGTTCCCGGCACATAAAAAATTTGTATGAGCAGCTATTGTTAATTAAATGGGGTTCGACAAATCTATTCATTGATAGTATAGATCATCATCCATACTTATCCATCTAGATATACTCTTTCTAGATAAGAGAAGAATCCGTATACCTTTATGTATATTTATGTATATAAGGTACGTAATATAAGGTATGTAAAATTTATCTATATAAAGTATATAAAAATATATAAAAGATAAAAAAAAATGATATTTTGGTTCTTTTTTTTTTTCTTTTATTTCTTTTTATGTTACTTTTTCGGGTCCATCCGAGTGAAATCCGCGGTACATAACAAAGTTCATGATGCGGAAATTTTTGAGTTCATCCTATTGGCTCGGATCATCCGAAATAAGTATTTTCCAAATTTGAGAATTTCAATGAATCCTTATCCTAATTTGTTTTTTATTAATCCGTATTTTTTTTTATTGATCTTTTTTCCATTTAGCTCATCTTTTTCTCTTTTTCGGCCTAAGGAATGAGATTTCTATTAATCTGTCTGATTTAACTTCAATTACTTTGTAATTACCTTGTATGATTTCTAAGAGAACGCACAAATATTCCTTAAATATCTGGAGTTGTAGAAGTGAAGATTTTCTTATTATTATTATTCAACGAGCATCCTGTATTTCATAAAAATGGGGGGTGATATAATCTTTACGTAAAGGCCATCCTACCCAACTTTCGGGCATTAAGATACGTTTCGGGCGTGGATGATTATGATAATGGATTCCCAACATATCATAAGATTCTCTTTCTTGAAAATCCGCACTTTTCCAAACCCAGAAAACAGAGGGAATTCTAGGATTTTTCCTAGGGACAAATACTTTTATGCGTACCTCTTCCGATTGATCTATACCAGACTCTATTCTCGCAAGATGATATACACTAGCTAATAGTCCGCCCGGTGCTACATCATAGGCACATTGGGCACGT